ACACATTGTTGTACGTAGAACAGACTGTGGGACCATCCAAGGAATTTCTGTAAGTCCTCGAAATGGGATGACGTCGGAAAGAATTTTTATCCAAATATTGATGGGCCGCGTATTAGCAGACGATATATATATAGGCTCACGATGTATTGCCGTTCGAAATCAAGATATTGGTATTGGACTTGTCAATCGATTCATAACCTTTCAAACACAACCCATCTCGATCCGAACTCCCCTTACTTGTAAGAGTACGTCTTGGATCTGCCGATTATGTTATGGCCGGAGCCCTACTCATGGTGACCTCGTCGAATTGGGAGAAGCTGTAGGTATTATTGCGGGTCAATCTATTGGGGAACCCGGCACTCAACTAACATTAAGAACTTTTCATACCGGTGGAGTATTCACCGGGGGTACTGCAGAACATGTACGAGCCCCCTCTAATGGAAAAATAAAATTCAATGAGGATTTGGTTCATCCCACACGTACACGTCACGGGCATCCCGCTTTTCTATGTTATATAGACTTGTATGTAACTATTGAGAGCGAGGATATTATACATAACGTGACTATTCCACCAAAAAGTTTTATTTTAGTTCAAAACGATCAATATGTAGAATCAGAACAAGTGATTGCTGAGATTCGCGCGGGAACATATACTTTGAATTTTAAAGAGAGGGTTCGAAAACATATTTATTCTGACTCAGAGGGAGAAATGCACTGGAGTACCGATGTATATCATGCACCCGATTTTACATATAGTAATGTACATCTCTTGCCAAAAACAAGTCACTTATGGATATTATCAGGAGGCTTGTACAGATCCAGCAAAGCCTCTTTTTCAATCCATAAAGATCAAGATCAAATGAACCTTTATTTTCTTTCTTCTAAAGGAAAATCTATTTTTAGCTTTTCAGTAAATACAGTAAAGAATGATCAAGGGAAAGACAAATTCGTTACTTCAAGTCTTTCTGGTAAAAAAGAAAGCAGTATTCCCGATGATTCAGAATTTAATCGAATCATAGATAGGGGTCAGTGTAATCTCAGATTTCGTTCTATTCTCCACAAAAATTCTGATTTAGTTTTATTAGCAAAGAGGCGAAGAAATAGATTCATCATTCCATTCCAATGGATTCAAGAACGAGAGAACGAACAACTGCCCCGTTCCAGTATTTCGATTGAAATACCGATAAATGGTATTTTTCGGAGAAATAGTATTCTTGCTTATTTTGATGATACTCAATACAGAAGAAAGAGTTCGGGAATTACTAAATACGGGGCTATAGGCTTGCATTCAATCCTCAAAAAAGAGGATTTAATTGAGTATGGCGAAGTCAAAGAACTTAAGCCAAAATACCAAACGAAAGTAGACAGCTTTTTTTTCATTCCCGAAGAGGTGCATATTTTACCCGAATCTTATACTATAATGGTGCGAAACAATAGTATTATTGGAGTAGATACACGAATTGCTTTAAATATAAATACAAGAAGCCGAGTAGGCGGATTGGTACGCGTGGAGAAAAAAAAAAAACAGATTGAACTTAAAATCTTTTCTGGAGATATCCATTTTCCTGTAGAGATGGATAATATATTCCGATACAGTGGCATCTTGATACCACGGGGAAGGGTAAAAAAAAAATTTAAGGAATCAAAAAATTTTAAAAATTGGATCTATGTCCAATGGACCACACCTACCAAGAAAAAAAATTTTGTTTTGTTTCGACCCGTAATCATATATGAAATAGCGGACGGTATAAATTTAGAAACACTTTTTCCCCAGGATTTGTTGCAGGAAAAGGAGAATCTAAAACTTAGAGTTGTAAATTATATTCTTTATGGAAATCGCAAACCTATTTCGGGAATTTACGGAACCTGTATTCAATTAGTTCGGACTTGTTTAGTGTTGACCTGGCACCAAGATAACAAAAATTCTTCTAACGAAGAAGCCCATGCTTCCTTTGTTGAAGTAAGTACAACTGGTTTGATTCGAGATTTCCTAAGAATCAACTTAGTGAAATCACATATTTCGTATATAAGAAAAAGAAATGGTCCGCTAATGTCCGGATTGATCTCGGATAATAGGTCAGATCGTACCAATCCATTTTATTCCACGGAAAGGATTCAACAATCATTTAGACAAAACCAAGGAACTATTCATACGTTCTTGAATAGAAGTAAGGAATCTCAATCTTTGATAATTTTGTCATCATCTAATTGTTTTCAAATGGGTCCATTCACCGATGTAAAACATTACAAGGGGAGAAAAGAATCAATTAAAAAAAATTCGCGAATTTCAATTAGGAATTCGTTAGGACCTTTAGGAACAGCCTGTCAAATTGCGAATTTTTTTTACCGTGTAAAAACTCATAATCAGATCTCGTTAACTAACTATTTGCAACTTGACAATTTAAAACATACTTTTCAAGTACTTAAATATTATTTAATGGACGAAATCGGGAGAATTTATAATTCCAATCCATGCAGTAACGTCCTTTTGAATCCATTC